GAAATAATTGAAATGAATGAATTTTTTACCATAAAAGAATTTTTCCCTCCCCTTTTGACAGATATGAATTTTATTGATCCGTAAGAATAATGCCAGAAATTTTAATGTAGTATACACAACAATCGGAATTTCTGGCATTATTTTGACTGAGTTTATCAATTAAGCAATTTTGAATTTGATTCGGATAGTGATTCAAAAGGATGGTACATTTTTACACTCACAAAAGCGAATAGTTTTTTAGTACGAAGATTCTGTTGATTTATTTCTAGATCTAATTAATTTTTCATTAACTTAGTATCACAGTATCCTATGATGTAAGACAGGGCAAATGTGCATCTGGTTGCTTGCATATAACATATATGGTACAGAATATATAGAAAATAATGTACCATCACCGAATTTTGAATCGTGGATACATATAGATCCTTAACATACTGAAACGGCTGCCATTATTGGTATCAAACCAATAGCGATTCATACAAGCTAAATCTTCGAATCGAAAATTCGGCCAAAGAAAGAACTTGAGTTTAATTAATTCATTTTTATCTCTATCAAGGTGTTTACTTTCATCCAAAAATTGACCCCAGCTTTTTATGTTGTTCTCCTTGCAAAATACTGGATTTCTATCCACACCATTTCTATTCTTTAAATTGAAATTTAAAGAATTGAGAATTCTCAATTCTCTACGCCGTCTAGACGATAAAATCATTTCAGGAACAAGCAAATCAAAATGATCCTTATCAACATCTTTTTGTTTTCCGTATCTTTGAGTCGTTTGTTGCTTACTCTTATGAACTAATGAAATACCTATGGCTTGATACATAAGAAATTCTTCCAGATCTTTTATAGACGAAGTTAATAGGGGTTGGAACTTCATCAAACCAAATTCCGCCCAGCTAAACAGAGTAGACTCCTTCGAATAATGACTGACAATTCTGTCTACCGGCAGATCTCCCATTTTCAAATAGGCTAAAAGCCTTCGTTTACTTTGTAAACGCCCTTTTGTGTTACCCACCATCTGCATTAAGCTCAGCCGCTCGAGCATATCCTCCTCAACTAGCCGCTCGGTGTGGATGCTAAAACCCAAATACTTCTCTTGAAGGTCAACGAAATCTACTAGCCTCGGCGAGTCACTCCGGTATTGTGTTTTTTTTTTACGGAACCCTTTTTCATAATCTTCTCTAATAACTTCTTGGATGTCTTCGATGTCGATGTCTTCGATGTTTTGACTAACATTTTCTTTTCCTTTAGTTTCTTTTCCTTTAGTTTCTTTTCCTTTAGTTTCTTTTCCTTTAGTTTCTTTTCCTTTAGTTGCTTTTCCTTTAGTTTCTTTTCCTTTAGTTTCTTTTCCTTTAGTTGCTTTTCCTTTAGTTGCTTTTCCTTTAGTTGCTTTTCCTTGACTAACATTTTCTTTTCCTTGACTAACATTTTCTTTTCTTTGACTAACATTTTCTTTTCCTTGACTAACTTCTTCTTTTCCTTGACTAACTTCTTCTTTTCCTTGACTAACTTCTTCTTTTCCTTGACTAACTTCTTCTTCTTCTTCTTCTTCTTCTTCTTCTTCTTCTTCTTCTTTTCCTTTGAAATTTAAAAGAAGTAACTTCATAGGTCTAAGCCACGGGTTCATTTGATATGTCCTCTTACGTAGCATAAATTCTGGGAAGAACCAATCTTCCTGATTCGAATCTTCCTCATTCGAATTCGCTCTGGGTGCCTTTAAGATTTCTTCATTCATTCCCATCCAATTAAAAAAGCTTTTTTTGTCTTCTTTGAGTTCTGGATCTTCTTTGAGTTCTGGATCTTCTTTGAGTTCTGGATCTTCTTTGAGTTCTGGATCCTTTTCGATTTCTGGATCCAAGAGCATTTTTGGAACGATATCATAAATAAGACCTCTATTCTCATTCTCAATTATTTCAGAATTCTCATTCTCAATTATTTCAGAATTCTCATTCTCAATTATTTCAGAATTCTCATTCTCAATTATTTCAGAATTCTTAGTCTCAATTATTTCAGAATTCTTAGTCTCAATTATTTGAGAATTCTTAGTCTCAATCTTAGTATTTGTATTATGGTTAGGGTCGATCTTTTTCCCGGCCTCCAAATTGACTAGATATTTTTCTAAAAACTTCCAATCAAAGTCCATATATTTTCTTTCAGGTTTTTTCTTTCGCATTTTTTTCAGAGACATATAAACCTTGTCTAGATAATTGTCTAGAGAATTCTTGTCTAGATAAACCTTGTCTAGATAATCCTTGTAATAATCCTCGTAATAATTCGTTTCTAGATAAAGCTGGTCTAGAGAATCCTTGAAATAAACCTTGTCTAGAAAACTCTTGTCTAGATAATCCTGATAATCCTTGTGATAATCCTTGTCTACATAAGTATTGTCTAGATAATTGTGTAGATAAGTACTGTCTCGATAAACCTTGTCTAGAAACTTCTTGTCTAGTATCCAATCCTTGAAATAAGTCTTGAAAACAATCTCCTCTGGTATATCAAATAAGGCGATCTCTTGGCTCTTATTTACTTGTAATGGCAATTTAGAAATAGAGGAGTCCTTCTTAGTTTCAGAAGAAATGTATTTATATGCTAAAAGATCATATTTATAGTTTTTCTTAAACTTAGTTTTTTGATTTCTTACTAATGAATATACTTCAGAATCATCTTGTTTTTTGGAATGAAGTAATGGGTCTTTTTCATATGAATCTCCTTTATTTAAATCGTTATTTTGAGGCGTATGGCGTCGGTTGACTTTATTTCGCCAGGCTTGTGCGCCTACTCGCTCCCAATGAACCTTAGATAAATTGTATTGAGACTGACCTCTTAACCAGTTTTTCCATGGATTCGTTCCAAAATTTCGAAGTTTCTTATGCTTTAATTCGGAATGGAATATTCCCTGTCTTTCAAAAGAATCCTTTATTGCAGTCTTAAGAAAAAAAGACGTTCCGCGATATTGAAGAACAGATCTTAACTTATCACTAACTAGGGTTTGTGATAATTTGTAAAATACATATGCTTGTGACAGGGAAGATAAATTTGGCAAGGAAGCAAATTTCGGAACAATCTGTGACTTCCGCTTAGTTATATTTTTTATAGTCGAACTAAAGGTAATTCTTTTTTGATTTGTTTCAGTATTGGAAATGTCTTTCTCAAAAAATTTTTTTGTTAAATTGCTTCTAGGAATCTTAATGATACATAGAAAGATATCTAGGTATATTTTGTATATTTTTTCAATGAAAATTTTTTGAAAATAATTCCATTTACTTATTAATCGAACATTTCTTCTTTTTACAATTTTCCAAATATTTTTTGGTGATTCTACATTATTATTTTGCTTTTTGTTGTTAGGACTATTATTTAGTCCTGGAGTTACTTTTTTTTTTTCTTTTGTAATTCTTTCTATTTGATTTTTGATTGTGCTTGTTCTATTAATCAGATTTTGTATTTTTTCTTCTGAATTTGTAGAAGCTGTAGATCGAATTTGACTAAATGATTCATTAATTATCTCATTGCTGATTATAGAATCTTTTTCTTTTTGAGTTTCACTCGATTCATCTACTCCTATCCCTTTCAATCTTGTATTTTTTTTGATTATTTTCAAAATTGTGCTTTTTAGAACTAGAACCCTTTCTTTAAGCCGTTTTATGCTTTCTTTAAGCCGTTTTATGCTTTCTTTTGCGTTTCCTAGAACTCTAACAAAATTTTGCTTTATTTTTGGGTTGAAAACGCTTCTTATAAGTCGAAAGGCGCTCCCTTCCAATTTTTCTGCTGCGAATCTTTGACTTTTTTGGCCTAGTTCTTTAAAAATGGGCCCCCAAAAAATGGAAAAGGAACGGTTGGGTCGGGCACCACCCCAAGGATAGTCAGCTAGTCCCCAGACAGACCTTATAAAAGCATAATCGTTGGTTATCCTTTGTCTATCATCCGCTGTGTGCCAAGGTTTCAACTCTAAAGGCCATAAAACTTTGACCTGAAGACCGTAGTCCCACCACTCCTCCGGAAAGTTCTTGATGGATATGACGCCTATAGCAAAACCGTCATCGTTGCATAAAAGATGAGTCTCGTTTTCCCAGTCCTTTCTATCCTCAGCCCACTCGGGCTGCTGCAAAAATAAGATACGACCAATATTTTTAGCTATTATCGCTAAAGGCAATGCAATATATCTTCTCAAATAGGAGTTCAAAATTAATACGATACCTCTTACTCCTAGCCCATAATAAAGCTCATTCCATGCATCTATTCCATCCATCCGGAACAGCTCTTCTTCGGGGTCTAGTTCGATTTTATCTTTTTTGATTCTTTTCAATTTTTTCCGTTCTTTCAATGCTTTGCTTTTTTTTTCGTCTATCTTCCTTTTTGTCTTCCTTTTTGTTTTTGTCTGTTCTTTCTTAGGTCCCTTAAGAGTGAAAAAGTCCCCTTTTTTGATTCCAAACCTATGCATCAAATTTTGCATTTTCAAAACAAGGGGTTTCACTACCCTAAAAGAACTAGACAGTGTACTTTTTAAGAAGCCCAAAAAAAGAGGGGAATGCGGAAACATTTCAATCTGTCTTACAACAACTCCGTTTTTACGCCTTAGGACGCTCGCAACACCTTTGATGTCATCCTGATGCCAAAATTGGTCGCGCACCGCTCTCAAGGAGGTCCTCCACACGTCCTTATTCTCGGTTTTCCACTCGATATTGGTGGTGAGGCTGCCAACGTGAACATGAGCAAGGCTTTTCTCAAAGTCAATACTATAAGGGTCTCCCCCACTCTTGATCAAATCCTTCATAACCTTCTCATTAATCGCTTTAGCAATCTCCGGATCAATCTTATTACTATCTTTAGAAAGATTTTTGATAAGTAAATTTTGAGTATCCTGATTCAAAATAATTTCATATTTGTATTGTGCTGATATAATATCAAAGCACTCATCATCTCCCCGCTTGGTCACAAAGGGTTCGCCCAGGTCGTATACGACCTCGCGGAGTAATACGTATGACCAGCGAGGGACGCGTTGACGGATGTGCGCTCGTCCCGCACTTTCTCCCACTTTATAAGTCCTTAGTTGCTGTAGCTTTTTTAGTTTTCGCTGGTTCCAATCAATGCTTCCCCCCCCTTTTTCCCAAGGCTTAGAAAAAAATTTTGCCAAAGGATTATAATATAATTTTCCTTCTGCTCTTAGTTTTAGTGTTTTACTTTTGAGTATCGCGAAGATTCTCTCTTCATATTTTGGGGACTCGAAAATGAAACCTGGCAAAAGGGTCTCATGAATTTGATTTAGAGCAAGGATTTGCTTAAGTTGAGATTCTGTAGGTTCAGCGTCGATTCTTTCACGAGATTCTGTAGGTTCAGCGTCGATTCTTTCACGAGATTCTGTAGGTTCAGCGTCGATTCTTTCACGAGATTCTGTAGGTTCAGCGTCGATTCTTTCACGAGATTTTGTAGTTCCATTTTTTTTTCTTCGACGAGATTGCATTGCGTTCTGGACTTTTTCACGAGATTGCATTTCATTCTTTTTTCTTCGACGAGATTGCATTGCATTCTGGACTTTTTCACGAGATTGCATTTCATTCTTTTTTCTTCCACGAGATTTACGAGATTGAATTACATTGTAGACTTTTTCACGAAATTCACCCAATTGAAGAAGTGCCCTTTCGTCGCGTAGACGTGCTTCTTCGCGTAGACGTGCTTCTTCGCGTAGACGTGCTTCTTCGCGTAGACGTGCCTTTTCTTCCCTTTTCTCCTGTTCTTTGCTTTTCGGTGCCTTTTCTTCGCTTTTCTCCTTTTCTTCGCTTTTCTCCTTTTCTTCGCTTTTCTCCTTTTCTTCGCTTTTCTCCTTTTCTTCGCTTTTCTCCTTTTCTTCGGGATCTTCGATTACTTTGCTAAATTTTTTGATTCTTCCACGAGAGGGCCCATTCAACAAAGGATCATACCTTTTTGGTAGGCAGAGGCAGGTTTCGTTCATTTTCTCAATACAAACCCGAGTCCTTTTGTCGAGTATATCTAGAAAAAGAAATCCCGTGTCTAGAGCCTCAATTCTCTTTATAAACTCGTTATTTAAGTTGTTTTGTCTTTGTTTGTTCTTATAAATCCAATCTTTGTCTAGTTTATCAAAGGAGAGTCTTTCTACTGTGGACGAAGATATCATCCCTTTCGTCAGTTCCTTAAAACTAGAAAAACTAGGAGGATCTGTAAAAGATATTCTTTTTTTTCCATCACTTCGGCATGTATCAAAAAAATATTGTGAAGCTTCCTTTCTTACAGCCCCAAAAAAGTGTTGATTGCTTATGTATCGTACTGGACGAGTCCATTGAAACTGAAAAAAATCGGACGCTAAAATGCTTTCCACCACTATGGGGTCTTTTTGATCTTTTTCTTCATCCAGATCCGCTCCCAAACGCTGGGGAGGAATTTCTTCTTTGAATAGCACTGTTTTTCGTGCAATCTCCTCTTTCTTTTCCTCTTTCTTTTCCTCTTCCTTTTCCTCGTCCTCGTCCTCCCAGTAAGTGTCAGCTTCTCGGCCTTGTCTGGCTAACCAATTTGGTTTCAGTTGTGGGGCTTGGACGCTTGTCAGTGGATGTGGAAAAATGAATAAAGGTATTCTGCCTAAATAGTAGGCACAGGTAACAAATAAGAAAATATTCACGAACCGACCCGTGTTTCTCCTCAAGTTTATTAACAGCAAGTACTGAATTTCTGACACAACCCACTGAAAGGTTCGCATAAGGAATTCAAATTCTTCCCCAAGGGACCTAACAAGGTACTGATAAATCTTCTTTTTGTATTTATTCAATTCTGACTTAATGTACTTATTCAATTCTGCCACACGGTACTGAAAGTGTGAAAAACGGACCTGAAATTTTGCCCCAAGGTACTTATAAATGTACTTATCCAATGCTGACACAAGTTCCTTCTTAGATCTACTCAAAAGATAGATCCGTATCCAGTCTAATAATCTTTTCGTCAATAAAAGGAAACAAATGTGACCAATTAACCAACCAACAAAACTACTTGTTACAAATAACATCTTGTTGTTGCATCGAAACATATAAACGTTGACTAATCTGGCTAACGTTGAATTTGGTAAAAGGATCTGGTTGGCTAATTGAAAAATGAAAGTATTCAGGAAAATGAGGAAATTGCTTCTGGTACTGGTAGTGATAGTATAGTCCCAATTGTCGGCTGCGAAATAAAGCAAAAGATACGGTAGAAATAGTACAGTTAGTATATGAGGTGTCCACAATAGTCGATGCAGAGGCCTATTATAGATCGACATGAACCTCACGAGCTGGCCCATAATCAAACCAGTTATTGCTGCTGCCTTCTGCTCGGGTTCTTCAACGAAAAGGAAGAGATAAGCGGGCCTTATGGAGAATGTAGTTAGAAATCCATAATAGAGTCCGATCCCAACGACCGAATTGGTTATCTTCATACACAAGTTTACGAACGATTGAAATAGCATGATCACCACCCCCTTGGTTTTATTTTTTTTTTTCTATTGTCTATTGCAATAGA